TCCTCGATGGTCATACAAATTAATCGACGAACTAGAACAACAGGAGGGAGAAAACGAGGAAAATATAACAGCAGAGTATGAAATTCGTTCAAGAAAATACAGGCGCGTAGTTATTTTTACTAATAACCAGGCAAACGCCGATACTTATACTAATACCAAGGATTCTAATGATCCTGATCAAACAGACGAAGTTGCTTTGATACATTATTCGCAACAATCGGATTTTCTCCGAGACATAATAAAAGGTTCCATGCGTGCCCAAAGACGTAAAACAATTACTTGGGAACTGTTTCAAGCAAATGTGCATTCCCCACTTTTTTTGGACAGAGTAGAAAAACCCCTCTTTTTTTCTTTTGATATTTCTGGTCCGATGAAACTAATATCGCGAAATTGGATATGTCAAAACAAAGAATCACAAATTTCTGATTATACAAAAAAAAAGATTGAGAAAAAAGACGAGGACAAAAGAGAAAAATACAAAAGAGAAGAGGAAATGCGGATAGAAATAGCAGAAACTTGGGATAACATTTTACTTGCTCAAGGAATAAGGGGCTGCGTGTTAATAACCCAATCGATTCTTAGAAAATATATTATATTACCCGCATTGATAATAGCTAAAAACATTGCCCGTATATTATTATTTCAATTTCCTGAGTGGTCCGAGGATTTAAAAGATTGGAATCGAGAAATGTATGTTAAATGCACTTATAATGGTGTTCAATTATCCGAAACAGAATTTCCAAAAGACTGGTTAACGGACGGTATTCAGATAAAGATCCTATTTCCTTTTTCCCTGAAACCTTGGCACAGATTTAAACTACAACCCTCGCATAAGGATTCAATGAAAAAAAAGAAAGGTCAAAATAATGATTTTTGCTTTTTAACAGTTTGGGGAATGGAAACTGAACTCCCTTTTGGTTCTCCTCGAAAACGGCGTTCGTTTTTTGAGCCTATTTTTAAAGAACTAAAAAAAAAAATTAAAAAATTGAAAACTAAATGTTTTATAGCTTTAACAATTTCAAAAGAAAGAACAAAATTGTTTCTAAAAGTCTCAAAAGAAACAAAAAAATGGATCACTCAAAGCATTCCATTTCTAAAGGGAATAATAAAAGAACTTTCAAAAATAAATCCAATTCCATTTTTTGGGTTGAGAGAAATATATGAATTGGGCGAAACTAAAAAGGATTCGATAATCAGGAATAAGATGATTCACAAATCATCCCTTCAAATTCAATCTATGGAGTGGACAAATTATTCATTAACAGAAAAAAAAAGAAAAGATCTGACTAAGAGAACAAACACAATCAAAAATCAAATAGAAAAAATTATAAAAGACAAGAAAAACGAATTTATAACTCAAGAAATAAATATTAATTCTAACAAAATAAGTTATCAGGATAAAATATTAGAATTATCAAAAAAATTTTGGAAAATATTAAAAAGAAGAAATATTCGATTAGTCCGTAAATTCTATTTTGTTATAAAATTTTTCATTGAAAAGATATACATAGATATTATTTTAGATATCATTACTATTTCAAGAACCAATACACAACTTTTTCTTGAATCAACAAAACAAATGATTGAGAAAGTCATTTACAATACTGAAGCAAATCAAGAAAGAATTAATAAAACAACTAAAAATACAATTCATTTTATTACAACTATAAAAAACTCACTTTCTAATATTAGTATTAGAAATAAAAATGCAAAAGCTTTTTGTGACTTATCCTCTCTCTCACAAGCATATGTGTTTTACAAATTATCACAAACCCAAGTTATTAGTTTTTATAAATTCAAACCTATCCTTCAATATCGCGGAACATCTCTTTTTCTTAAAAATGAAATAAAAGATTATTTTGAAGAACAAGGAATATCTCATTCCAGATTAAGACATCATTATGGGTTAAGACAGAAAATCTTTTGTCATTCTGGAATGAATGAATGGAAAAACTGGTTAAGGAGTCATTATCAATACGATTTCTTTCAGAGTAGATGGCTTAGATTAGTACCAGGACAATGGCGAAATAGAGTCAATCAACACTATATGGCTCAAAATAAAGATTTAACAAAACGGGATTCGGATGAAAAAGAAAGATTAATTCATTACGAAAAAAAAAATGATTTTCAAGCGAATTCATTATTAAATCAAGAACAAAAATATAAAAAATCGAATTTTAAAAAACACCATGGATATGATTTTTTATCATATAAATCTATTAATTATCAAGATAAGAGAGACTCATATGCTTATGGATCACAATTACAAGTAAATAAGAGGGAAGAGGTTTCTATTTCTTATAATTATAACATGGATAAACGAAACTTTTTTGATACACTAGGGGATATCCCTATCCATAATTATCTAGGAGAAGACGCTATTCTAGATGCTAGGGGGAAATTTTCGCATAGAAAATTTTTTAATTGGAGAATTATTCATTTTTGTCTTAGAAATAAAGCCGATATTGAGTCCTGGGTCGATACCAGTACCAAGAGTAAGAAAAATATTAAGACTGCGCTTAATAATTATCAAATAATTGATAAAATTAATAAGAGGGACCTTTTTTATTTAACAATTTATCAAGATCAAGAAAGCAACCCATCCAATAAAAATAAAAAAAGAAGTCCTTTTGATTGGTTTGATTGGATGGGAATGAATGAAGAAATACTAAGTCGTCCTATGTTGAATTTGGAACTTTGGTTCTTCCCAGAATTTGTGATACTCTATAATGCATATAAGGTTAAACCATGGATCATACCAATAAAATTACTTCTTTTAAATTTTAATGGAAATGGAAACATTAATATTAATAAAAAAAATATTATTGAAAATAAAAAAAGTGATCCCCTTATATCACCGAATGAAAAAAAAAAAATTGGATTAGAGAATCGAAATCAAGAAGAAAAAGAACCCATAGGCGAAGGGGATCTTGTATCAGATGCACAAAAACAAGGAAATTTTCGATCCGTTCTCTCAAACCAAGAAAAAGATGTTGAAGAAGATTATGGTAAATCAGACAGAAAAAAACGTAGAAAGAAAAAGCAATACAAGAGCAACACGGAAGTAGAGCTTGATTTATTACTAAAAAGGTATTTGCGTTTTCAATTGAGATGGGATCATTCTTTAAATCAAAATCAAAGAATAATCAATAATATCAAAGTATACTGTTTCCTGCTTAGACTGATAAATACAAACGAAATTGTTATATCCTCTATTCAAAGGGGGGAAATGAATCTGGATATTTTGATGATTCAGAAGGATTTAGCCCTCAGAGAATTAATGAAAAAGGGAATATTGATTATCGAGCCGGTTCGTCTGTCTGTACAAAATGATGGACAATTTATTCTATATCAAACTATAAGTATTTCATTGGTTCATAAAAATAAACACCAAATTAATCAAAGATACCAAGAGCAAAACTATATTGATAAAAATAATTTTGATGAATCCATTGCAAGACATCAAAAAATGACTGAAAATAAAGACAAAAAGAATTATGATTTGTTTGTTCCTGAAAATATTTTATCCCCTAACCACCGGCGAGAATTGCGAATTCGAATTTATTTCAATTCAAGGGATAAAAACGGTATGCATAGAAATCCAGTATTTTTAAATAATGTAAAAGGGTGTGGTCAAGTTTTGAATAAAAACAAACATCTTGATAGTGATAAAAAGAAACTAATTAAATTAAAGTTGTTTCTTTGGCCCAATTATCGATTAGAGGATTTGGCTTGTATGAATCGCTATTGGTTTAATACTAATAACGGCAGTCGTTTCAGTATGGTAAGGATCCATATGTATCCGCGTTTGAAAATTCGTTAATGGTAGATTTACCCTATATTATGTATGTACCGTGTGGGGTATATGAAAACAAATAGATGGGCACAGGGATTGTCTTACATTACATTCTGATACATGATACTAATTTACTGACATACATATCAATTAGATCGACAAATAAATCAACAAAATCCTCTTATTTGAACTATAAAATTTTCTCTATTGTAGAAATATATCACTCTTTTGTATCCCTATACGAATCAAATTGAAAATCGGATTGATTAATTTTATTTGAAAAAATTATAAAGTTCATAACGAATTAAAAATCATTGTACATAACAATGTGAATTTTACTGATCAGTAAAATTCACATTCAAAAACAAAAAAGGGGAGAGCAAATTTTGTTTTATGGTAAAAAACTCATTCATCTCAGTTTTTTTTCAAGAAAAAAAAGAAGAAAACAAGGGGTCCGTTGAATTTCAAATAGTCAGATTCACCAATAAGATACGAAGACTTACTTCACATTTGGAATTGCACAAAAAAGACTATTTATCTCAGAGAGGCCTACGTAAAATTCTGGGAAAACGTCAACGGCTGCTGTCTTATTTATCAAATAAAAATAAAATACGTTATAAAGAATTAATTAGTGAGTTGGATATTCGGGAATCAAAAAATCGTTAATTTAAAAATTTTTAATTAGTCGATTTATTCGATTTTTCATTTTGATGTACTTCTTTTCGTTTTCAACAATTCATGTAAGAATGAATCGAGGAAAAACTTATGAATCTATCAGCTACAGAAAAAGACCTTATGATAGTCAATATGGGACCTCACCACCCATCAATGCACGGTGTTCTTCGTCTCATCCTTACTCTAGATGGTGAAGATGTTGTTGACTGTGAACCGATATTAGGTTATTTACACAGAGGAATGGAAAAAATTGCGGAAAACCGAACAATTATACAATATTTGCCTTATGTAACGCGTTGGGATTATTTAGCCACTATGTTCACGGAAGCAATAACGGTAAATGGACCAGAGCAATTGGGCAATATTCAAGTCCCTAAAAGAGCCAGCTATATCAGAGTAATTATGTTGGAGTTGAGTCGTATAGCTTCTCATCTATTATGGCTTGGACCTTTTATGGCAGATATTGGTGCACAGACCCCCTTTTTCTATATTTTCAGAGAAAGAGAATTAGTATATGATCTATTCGAAGCTGCCACCGGTATGAGAATGATGCATAATTATTTTCGTATCGGAGGAGTAGCGGCCGATCTACCTTATGGCTGGATAGATAAATGTTTGGATTTCTGCGATTATTTTTTAACAGGAATTGTTGAATATCAAAAACTTATTACGCGAAATCCTATTTTTTTAGAACGGGTTGAAGGGATAGGCGTTATTGGTGGAGAAGAAGCAATAAATTGGGGTTTATCCGGCCCAATGCTACGAGCATCTGGAATCAAATGGGATCTTCGTAAAGTTGATCATTATGAGTGTTACGACGAATTTGATTGGGAAATCCAGTGGCAAAAACAAGGAGATTCATTAGCTCGTTATTTAGTCCGAATCAGTGAAATGACGGAATCCATAAAAATAATTCAACAGGTCCTGGAAGGAATTCCGGGGGGTCCCTATGAGAATTTAGAAATCCGATGCTTTGATCGAGAAAGGGATCCAGAATGGAATGATTTTGAATATCGATTCATTAGTAAAAAACCTTCTCCTACATTTGAATTACCGAAACAAGAACTTTATGCGAGAATGGAAGCCCCAAAAGGAGAATTAGGAATTTTTCTTATAGGGGATCAAAGTGGTTTTCCTTGGAGATGGAAAATTCGCCCACCGGGTTTTATCAATTTGCAAATTCTTCCTCAGTTAGTTAAAACAATTAAATTGGCTGATATTATGACGATACTAGGTAGCATAGATATCATTATGGGAGAAGTTGATCGTTGAAATGATAATTTATACAACAGAAGTACAAGATATCAATTCTTTTTACAGATTGCAATCTTTAAAAGAGGTCTATGGGATTATATGGATGTTTGTCCCTATTTTGACTCTTGTATTGGGAATCACAATAGGTGTACTAGTAATTGTATGGTTAGAAAGAGAAATATCTGCAGGAATACAACAACGTATTGGGCCTGAATACGCCGGTCCTTTGGGAATTCTTCAAGCTCTAGCAGATGGAACAAAACTGCTTTTCAAAGAGAATATTCTTCCATCTAGAGGAAATACTCGTTTATTCAGTATTGGACCGTCTATAGCAGTCATATCAATTTTACTAAGTTTTTCAGTAATTCCTTTTAGCTCTCGCCTTATTTTAGCCGATCTCAATATCGGTATTTTTTTATGGATTGCCATTTCAAGTATTACTCCTGTTGGACTTCTTATGTCAGGATACGGATCAAACAATAAATATTCCTTTTTAGGTGGTCTGCGAGCTGCTGCTCAATCGATTAGTTATGAAATACCATTAACTCTATGTGTTTTATCAATATCTCTACGTGCGATTCGTTGAAATATAAACTTTTATTTTCCCTATTCCTTTCGTTCTAGAAAATAAGCTGAATGGATTGAATAGATATCTTCTTTTTTTATTATCCTTCAGGTTGATAAACTAAATTAGATAGTTATATATGAGTGAAACAAAGCAGCTTAGAAATTCGCAGTAAATAAAAAAAAAATAGAATCTCATTTCCTATGTACAAGAGTTAAGTGGAAGAAAACATTAAGGGGAAGAAGTCTTTACCCCCAAGACGGGTTGATTAGTCAATCTAGCTTGAAGCGGGCTCAAAAGATCAACCGTATAGAGTTTTCACTATCCTTTGTATGGATTCCCATACATGTATTGCCAAACCAAACGGGGGATTGAACAAAAAAAATGAGTGGATGGTTAGGAACACCAAAATACACAAAGGATTAGTAATGGAGATTATGTAAATTATATAAGTAAATAAATTATATAAGTAAATAAGTAAATTATATAATATAAAAGGATATTTCTGGATAACATAAAAAGAATACTAATTGGGGCTTTAAATTAGTAGAAATGAGTAGGCAGTACTACCCACGATTCCGGTCCAGAGTATGCTCCTATCCACCGATTAAAGTAATAACTATCAGGAACGAAATAATACTTTACTATTTTTTTTTAGTTTAAGCTCCCATTCGTAGTTTTCTCAGATCAGATCAGATCAGAAAGAAGAATAGGAACGAAAAAAAGAAACAATAAAGAAAGAATAAAAAAAAAATCTTCTTTATTTATTTTTTCTTTCATATATCATGATTTATAAGCTAATGTAATGTTTCATTTTTTTAATTTTTTTCGTAATCGAAAACAATGGGTTGAAATATCTATTGATATTTATACAAGAAGTATTTTATTGAAGGTTTAAGTTATTACTCAACAAATAAAAATTGAAATTAGTAAGGGGCGAGATCGATTCAGAAGCACTTTTTTTATTTTTTTATTCTTCATAATATAGCAGACAGAATTCCATTGGTATAATTTTGGACCTTCCAATTTATTTTTTCTCTATCTATTCTACAACCATACGAAGATAAATAATACTGATTCGGTCCTTAAATTTATTTGTGACCCACGAGGAGCCGTATGAGTTGAAAACCTCATGTACGGTTTTGGACTAGCGATGGAAACAGTGATGTTATCATCGACTATAATTATCTAACAGTTCAAGTACAGTTGATATAGTTGAAGCGCAATCAAAATATGGTTTTTGGGGATGGAATTTGTGGCGTCAGCCAATAGGGTTTATCGTTTTTCTAATTTCTTCTCTAGCAGAATGTGAGAGATTACCTTTTGATTTACCAGAAGCCGAGGAAGAATTAGTAGCAGGGTATCAAACCGAATATTCGGGTATCAAATTTGGTTTATTTTACGTTGCTTCCTATCTAAATCTATTACTTTCTTCGTTATTTGTAACAGTTCTTTACTTGGGGGGTTGGAATACTTCCATTCCGTACGTATTCGTCCCCGAGCTATTTGAAAGAAATAAAATGAATGGAATCTTTGGAACGACAATTGGTATCTTTATTACATTAGCTAAAACTTATTTGTTTTTGTTTATTTCTATCGCAACAAGATGGACTTTACCTAGGTTAAGAATGGACCAATTATTAAATCTTGGATGGAAATTTCTTTTACCCATTTCTCTTGGCAATCTATTATTAACAACTTCTTTCCAACTTCTTTCACTGTAAAGAAAAAAAGAATATGAGATTCATGACTTGGTTCAAACAAGAGAAAGAAACAAACATAAAATTATTCATAGATATTCACGATATGTTCCCTATGGTAACTGGGTTCATGAATTATGGCCACCAAACAGTCCGAGCAGCAAGGTACATTGGTCAAGGTTTCATGATTACCTTATCCCACGCAAATCGTTTACCCGTAACTATTCAATACCCTTATGAAAAATTAATCACATCGGAGCGTTTCCGCGGGCGAATCCATTTTGAATTTGATAAATGCATTGCTTGTGAAGTATGTGTTCGTGTATGCCCCATAGATCTGCCTGTTGTTGATTGGAAATTTGAAACGGATATTCGAAAAAAACGATTGCTTAATTACAGTATTGATTTCGGAATTTGTATATTTTGTGGTAACTGCGTTGAGTATTGTCCAACAAATTGTTTATCAATGACTGAAGAATATGAACTTTCTACTTACGACCGTCACGAATTGAATTATAATCAAATTGCTTTGGGCCGTTTACCAATGTCAGTAATTGACGATTATACAATTCGAACAATTTTGAATTCGCCTCAAAGAAAAACTGAGTAAGTAAACCTCCTATTCTATTAACCTCCTATTCTATTAAAGAGAAATTTCCAATTCTTTCTAAGGTTACGTTTTGGTTTTTTAAGGTTACGTTTTGGTTTAAGTTAAAAGAATGTTTGGTTTGAATTAAAAGAATGAGGCCTTTCTCTTTGTTTGGTCAATAATCAATAAATAAAAATTCAATTACAAATTAACTGGTCGATAATAATTTCGAATTCATTTTTATTTTTATTGAAAATCTATTAATATATTCGTAATTATTTCGAAATATATAGTTTCAAAAAAAAATACCCTTTCTTTCGAACAAACAAAAAAAAGAATCAAAAACGAAACTGTTCAATAATTGTATTTAGATCAATTCACGCCTAATAGATTAGAATTTTATTAAATTAGGAACATATCAAAAAAAATTCCTGGTCGGGTCAATAAGATCATGAAAAGCATTTCGATTTATTTATCTCTTATTTTACATATAATGGATTTGCCTGGACCAATACACGATTTTCTTTTAGTTTTTCTGGGATCGGGTCTTATATTAGGGGGCTTGGGAGTAGTATTACTTACCAATCCAATTTATTCTGCCTTTTCATTGGGATTGGCTCTTGTTTGTATATCCTTATTCTATATTCTCTCAAATTCTCATTTTGTAGCTGCTGCCCAGCTCCTTATTTATGTGGGAGCCATAAATGTTTTAATCCTATTTGCTGTGATGTTCATGAATGGTTCAGAATATTATAAAGATTTTAATCTGTGGACCATTGGGAATGGCCTTACTTCGTTGGTTTGTACAAGTATTCTTGTTTCGCTAATTACTACTATATTAGATACATCATGGTACGGGATTATTTGGACTACAAGATCAAACCAAATTATAGAACAAGATTTGATAAGTAATAGTCAACAAATTGGAATTCATTTAGCAACAGATTTTTTTCTTCCATTTGAATTCATTTCAATAATTCTTTTAGTTGCTTTGATAGGTGCAATTGCTGTGGCTCGTCAGTAATAAATCCTTATAACTAGGAATAGCAAGCAATCCAAATTAAACTTTTTCTGTCTTATCGCATCTATTTTCCTCGAATTCTATTTGAATATTGTTCGTGTAAAAAATAGAAATTCGTTTATTCGTTATATTTCCAATATATTCTTTTTGTTATATTCTATTCTAGTCAATCAAATCCGTTGAATTATTGTTCATTGAATTATTGTTCATATTAAAATGAATCGAAATTGATAAGGAGTTGGTCAATGATGCTCGAACATATACTTGTTTTGAGTGCCTATTTATTTTCTATCGGTATTTATGGATTGATCACGAGTCGAAATATGGTTAGGGCCCTTATGTGTCTTGAACTTATACTGAATGCGGTTAATATCAATTTTGTAACATTTTCTGATTTTTTTGATAGTCGGCAATTAAAAGGAAATATTTTCTCAATTTTTGTTATAGCTATTGCAGCCGCTGAAGCAGCTATTGGATCAGCTATTGTTTCCTCAATTTATCGTAACAGAAAATCAACGCGTATCAATCAATCAACTTTGTTGAATAAGTAATATTAATAATATTAAATTATTATATTCACCAATTTGAATTAGCATGTCCAATATGTTGGAATCTACATCATGTTTTGGAAAACGTAAGAAATCAAAGTATCTTGGTCCTTTCTTATGAGTTGATCCCGAAGGAAATTGATTAGAAAATTTCTAGTAGATCGTTGATTCATCTGGTGTTTAACTATAATGATTCATTTACAAGTTTACTAGATTGAAATTTTATGATGTTCAACAATTTATAGATCCCATGTCACATTCAGTAAAAATTTATGATACATGTATAGGGTGTACTCAATGTGTCCGAGCCTGCCCCACCGATGTGTTAGAAATGATACCTTGGGATGGATGTAAAGCTAAGCAAATTGCTTCCGCTCCAAGAACAGAAGACTGTGTCGGTTGTAAGAGATGTGAATCCGCTTGTCCAACAGATTTCTTGAGCGTTCGAGTTTATTTATGGCATGAAACAACTCGAAGTATGGGGCTAGCTTATTGATACGTTCCAGAAAACCCCACTTGAATACATTTTGAATCCATTTTTATTTTTTTTACTGAAAAAGCCGTGCTCAAAAAGATCTTTTTGAGCACGGCTTTTCTGGTCCAAGTGTATCTTGTCTTTACCACGAATTATTTTCCTTGGTTAACAATAATTGTAGTTTTACCAATATCTGCGGGTTCTTTAATTTTCTTTCTTCCTCATAGAGGAAATAAGCTAATTAAGTGGTATACGATGTGTATATGTATATTCGAACTCCTTCTAACAACCTATGCGTTTTGTTATCATTTCCGATTGGACGATCCATTAATCCAGCTGGCGGAAGATTATAAATGGATAAATTTTTTTGATTTTTACTGGAGATTGGGAATAGATGGACTTTCTATAGGTCCCATTTTACTGACAGGATTTATCACCACTTTAGCTACTTTAGCGGCTTGGCCAGTTACTCGAGATTCGCGATTATTCCATTTCCTGATGCTAGCAATGTACAGTGGTCAAATAGGATCATTTTCTTCTCGAGACCTTTTACTTTTTTTCATCATGTGGGAGTTCGAATTAATTCCCGTTTATCTACTTCTATCCATGTGGGGGGGAAAGAAACGTCTGTACTCGGCTACAAAATTTATTTTGTACACTGCAGGGGGTTCCATTTTTCTATTAATAGGAGTTTTGGGTATTGGTTTATACGGTTCTAATGAACCAACATTAAATTTCGAAACATTAGCTAATCAATCATATCCTGCCGCACTGGAAATAATATTCTATATTGGATTTCTTATTGCTTTTGCTGTCAAATCGCCGATTATACCCTTACATACGTGGTTACCAGACACCCACGGGGAGGCACATTACAGTACTTGTATGCTTCTAGCCGGAATTTTATTAAAAATGGGAGCATATGGATTAGTTCGGATCAATATGGAATTATTACCCCATGCTCATTCCATATTTTCTCCCTGGTTGATAATAGTGGGTACAATGCAAATAATTTATGCAGCTTCAACATCTCTTGGTCAACGGAATTTAAAAAAAAGAATAGCCTATTCCTCCGTATCTCATATGGGTTTCATAATTATAGGAATTGGTTCTATAACGGATACGGGACTCAACGGAGCGATTTTAGAAATAATATCTCATGGATTTATCGGTGCTGCACTTTTTTTCTTGGCAGGAACGAGTTATGATAGAATGCGTCTTGTTTATCTCGACGAAATGGGTGGAATGGCTATTCCGATTCCAAAAATATTTACGATGTTCAGTATCTTATCGATGGCTTCTCTTGCATTACCGGGCATGAGTGGTTTTGTTGCGGAATTGATAGTCTTTTTTGGAATAATTACCAGCCAAAAATATTTTTTAATGCCAAAAATACTAATTACTTTCGTAATGGCAATTGGAATGATATTAACTCCTATTTATTCATTATCTATGTTACGTCAAATGTTCTATGGATATAAGCTATTTAATGCTCCAAGTTCTTATTTTTTTGATTCTGGACCGCGAGAGTTATTTGTTTCGATCTCTATCTTTCTACCAGTAATAGGTATTGGTATTTATCCGGATTTCGTCCTCTCATTATCAGGTGAGAAGGTCGAAACTATTCTATATAATTATTTTTCTAGATAGTTTTGATGAATAAAACAAAAAATCAAAAAGTAATTCTATGATTTTTAAAATTGTTCGTTGTACAGTGAAAAAAGAAGTCTTTTTTCTTCTCTTAAGTTTAAGTTAAGTAAAAATTAAGTTAAGTAAAAAAAGGTAAAAGAATAAAATTGAATTTTAATCAGACATCTTTGACTTTTGTTAGAACCTTTTGAATCAAGTAGTGGAGTGATTCAAAAGGTTCTTGACAGCTTACAATAAGTTTTCTTATATATACGCTGTCCTATGTTAGTATTTGTTAGGCTTAGCCTCTTTATTCAATTCAATTATCAATTAGATGTTAATGTAAATGAACCATAACTATGTAAACCTATTCCTAATAGATTGACTCCAAAATAGCATATCCAAATTATAAGAAATCCCATAGAAGCCACAAGTGCGGAATTTACACCTTCAAAATTTGTATTTGTTCGGGTATGTAAATAAATCGCAAATACCGTCCAAGTAATAAATGCCCAACTTTCCTTTGGGTCCCAATTCCAATATGATCCCCACGCCTCATTAGCCCATATGGCTCCCGAAAGAATTCCTATGGTTAAAAAGATAAACCCGAGACTAATAATACGATAACCCCAACGATCCAATTGTTGAGTCAATTGATACCTGTAATAATTTTTAGAAGAAAGAAAATAAGTGTTTAATAAAACATTGTTTCTTTCATTCATGTATTGGATTTCGCCAAACGAAAATGACTGATTTAATAAATTATTGTTTTTACCAATAATCATTATGGCTTCTCGAACTGTAATGACTAGAAGAGCTACTGATAATAATGATCCACATAAAAGAGCTGCATAGCCTAATACCATCATACTTACGTGCATCATTAACCATTGGGATTGGAGAGCGGGCGCTAATATTGCGGATTGATGCATTTTGGTTAAAAGACCCGAAGTGGCAAAGCCTTGGGTAAAAATAGCACTTGGTGCGGTTATTGCGCTTAAATCATTTTTCCTATTTTTAAAATAGGAAACCATATGAATAAGGGAGAAACCCCATGAAAGAAAGATTAATGATTCATATAAATCACTTAATGGGAAATGCCCCGAATAAATCCAACGAGTGACTAATAATCCTGTTATACATAAAAAGGTAACTATCATGCCCTTTTCTGATGAATCATATAGTCCTACGACTTCATCGACTAATAAGAATAAGGTTAAAAAATGAATTGTAATTACAATTGAAACGACTGAAAAGGATATATGAGTTAATATATGCTCTAAAGTTGAAAAAATCATAAAAATTATGAAAAAAGCGAGGGTTTATAGATTTTATGGAATGGAAATCAGGAATTAAATTCATTATAGGACTTATTCTATCTCTTTTAGAAGATACTATGCCGCCACTCGGACTCGAACCGAGATGCTCTAGCACTGCTTCCTAAGAGCAGCGTGTCTACCGATTTCACCATAGCGGCTTGCTCGAAATCATAATAACCCATTTTTTATTCAATCGTCGAGATTGAAGGTGAGGGGGTCAATTCAATGTAAAATGTCAAATTTTTTAGGAAACATTTAATTAAAATTGATGAATAAAAACTCGTTAAAATAGCAATTTGAAGGTTCAAAAAAAAAAATCTTTATTATTTATCGTTTTATTTAATTAGCCTTTTCTTTAATTATTTCGGCAACAGAAATTTTTTAGTTTGTGTTTTCCTAAAAGAGAACTCCTCTATTGTAACTAAACTAACTAGTTGTAACTTCAATTCATAGATAAAATTCAACAAAAAAGGTTCTTTATCATTTTAATTTTTTAATGATTCATTTCTCATTCTTTTATTTTATATTATATGATTTTTTTATATGATTTTTATGAATCTATAAAAAAATGGTTATCAATTGAATGACTAAATGAATGAAAAAATATGATTTTTAGAGATCACAATTTCAGCACCACATCCAACGATTTCAAAAGATTTATGTAATTTGTATAGCTTTGTATTAATCGTTAGGATTTTGCGTTTTAAGGATTTATCAAACCAACTAGATATTGGGTTGTACACGTACGTTATATAAAAAGCGTTTTGATTCCTGTCATAATTATAATTGTACCATACTTCAAAAAAGTATTTCGAATTTAGAATTCTAAAAATATGTCTTGATTCATCTTCTTATACAAATACAAACATAGGATTTTTTAGATCCCTAAAATTGATACATTATTTGTATATCCACTAAATTAGAAAGGGGGTTTTCTCAATTGTGTTGAAAGCAAGGGAAGGATATATAGTAATTCATAGAAATAATGATTCATAAAGTTACAAAATTGAAACTTAATGGATTAGTTTCGACAACCCAGTTAAAGCTCTTATATATACGTGCTCCGCTCTAGCTATAGTATAACTATAAAAATTATTATTATTTAAATTTAATTATTTAATAATTATTTAATATTATAAATATTATAAAATTATAAATATTATAAATTAAATATTATAAAATTATAAATATTATAAAAATAACAAATTATTATAACACGAACATAACAAATGGGCGATGGGGAAAATAAGAATCCCCACCCCGGAACTGAAAAAAAAGATATTCAAAAAAGAAAACCTTTGTATCTTATTCGAGTTAAACCAATTCAGATTACTCCAAATAAATTTGGAGTACAAAAAAACTTTTTGAATTACCCGTCGAAAGAGATTTCGCTAATGAAAAAGCTTTCAACGCCGCCCAATATACTTTCTTTTTCCAAACATTTTTTCGAATACGCTTTTTTGATGTAGAAGTACGTTTTTTTGGAACTGCCATTCAAAAAAAAGGTTATTCAGTGCTATAGTTGGATGTCAAAGACATCTATTTTTAAAACAAAACGATCGGTCTCTTTATGTCATTATTTATCTATTCCTATAGATTTTCTAGATTATAATTATCTATATACTACTATACAAATTTCATAAAAAAAAAATAAAAATAAATAAATAGAGATGGGAAAATAACATAAAATGCTTCTATTCTAGAATAAAAAAAACAATATGATATAACCTTTTTTTATATTACATACACTATTATATTCCATACACTATCCAGAAAAAAAGAAGAATTTGTATTTAATTTATTGGTACCTTTCTTTTTTATATCTCCATTCAAATCTATAGGATAGATTAGGATTTATTATGACATATAAATTGCCTTGATGAAATCAAAAAAATGGAAAAAAAGTCTTTCCTTTTCTATCTCTGCCTATTTTTTTTGTCGTCCTACATTTACAATTTATACATCTCCATTTATACATGAAAAATGCCTTAAAACTAAAAGTTTAAAAAAACATTTTATCTACCTAATAAAAAAGCAAACTTGAATTTTTTCTATTATTGGTCAAGCTCGAAGAGAGAGTATGCCCAATTTGCATTTTCAATCAAATTAGAATGAGACTCGTAGTTAATCTGTTAAAGGATACATAATTTTGAAAAAAAAAAAAAAATAATATTTTATTTTTATTAATTTTATTAAAAGTCATTTTTTCCTTTAATTATATGGAAATGTAAAGAAAATATCGGATAGTCTTTTCTACAATTCTACAAGGAATAAATGAATTTATTGTAATGGAAGACAATCAATCAGTTCCGCAATGAAAATGAACTAGTTAATAAGTTCGAATAAACAAACTCAAATAATTCGTTTTTCTTTTATTAAGTCAAGTTCTAGAACATCCTATGATTCATATTAAAATCAAGTACTTTTTGTGGCCGAATTCTTTGTATTCTTGATCGATGTATATAAATTATTGTAATACGTAATATAATAATAAATAATAATTGATATTGATATTTTCAGAAAAATATTACTAAAAAAAAGAATTCTTTTTTTTTCATTAGTAACTTGGTGATATCATTTGATTACTTATAACTTCGAAATTTGAATATTCTTGAAATATTTGAGAAAGATTAAAAAATTAAGAATAGAAAATTCCAGTTAACTTTGTAGTATCTTGATTTTTTTATTGCCCCTTTCAATCAAAAGAGATAAGAGCTGGTGAATCAGAAACGATTAATTAAGAAAGAATAAGAAAAAAGTTTTTATGGAGCATACATATCAATATTCATGGATCATACCTTTTGTCCCACTTCCAATTACTATTTTAATAGGAATCGGACTCCTACTTTTTCCGACGGCAATAAAAAATATTCGTCGTATGTGGGCTTTTCCCAATATTTTATTGTTAAGTATAGTTATGATTTTTTCGGTCGATCTGTCTATTCAGCAAATAAATAGAAGTTCTATATATCAATATGTATGGTCTTGGACCATCAATAATGATTTTTCTTTCGAGTTTGGCTACTTTATTGATTCACTTACCTCTATTATGTCAATATTAATCACTACTGTTGGAATTTTTGTTTTTATTTATAGTGACAATTATATGTCTCATGATCAAGGATATTTGAGATTTTTTGCTTATATGAGTTTGTTCAATACTTCAATGTTGGGATTGGTTACTAGTTCTAATTTGATACAAATTTATATTTTTTGGGAATTAGTTGGAATGTGTTCTTATCTATTAATAGGGTTTTGGTTCACACGACCCGCTGCGGCAAACGCTTGTCAAAAAGCGTTTGTAACTAATCGGATAGGCGATTTTGGTTTATTATTAGGAATCTTAGGTTTTTATTGGATAACGGGAAGTTTCGAATTTCAAGATTTGTTCGAAATATTTAATAACTTGATTTATAATAATGAAGTTAATTTTTTATTTGTTACTTTATGTGCCTCTTTATTATTTGCCGGCACAGTTGCTAAATCTGCGCAATTTCCACTTCATGTATGGTTACCTGATGCCATGGAGGGGCCTACTCCTATTTCGGCTCTTATACACGCTGCCACTATGGTAGCCGCGGGAATTTTTCTTGTAGCCCGCCTTCTTCCTCTTTTCATAGTTATACCTTACATAATGAATCTAATATCTTTGATAGGTATAATAACAGTATTATTAGGGGCTACTTTAGCTCTTGCTCAAAAAGATATTAAGAGGGGTTTAGCCTATTCTACAATGTCCCAGCTGGGTTATATGATGTTAGCTCTAGGTATGGGGTCTTATCGAGCTGCTTTATTTCATTTGATTACTCATGCTTATTCGAAGGCATTGTTGTTTTTAGGATCCGGATCAATTATTCATTCCATGGAAGCTGTTGTTGGATATTCTCCAGATAAAAGCCAGAATATGGTTTTTATGGGCGGTTTAAGAA